TTATACAGAAGAGATTTTTCAATCTCATCGATCTCATAAGTATCATACCAAATCCCATCAATCGAATCACTTTTTCGAGAAATACGAGACATCTAAGTCATACAAGTAAAGAGATCTATTCATGGATAAGAAAAGGGCAAAGGTTTCAGACTCATGATGAAATAGAATCCTGGATCGAGACCTGTGATTGGTTTTTGGATGAAGAGAGAGTTTACTCGTTTCATTTCTCCACCTTAAGGCCAGAAAAAGGGATTGATCAAATTCTATGGAGTCTGACTCATATTGATCGTTTAGTAAAGAGTGACTATGGTTATCAAATGTTTGAACAAGCGGGAGCAATTTACTTACGATACTTAGTTGACATTCATCAAAAGGATCTAATGAATTATGAGTTCAATACATCCTGTTTAGCAGAAAGACGGCTATTCCTTGCTCATTATCAGACAATCACTTATCCACAAACCTCGTGTGGGGCTAATAGTTTTCATTTCCCATCTCATGGAAAACCAAAACCCTTTTCGTTCCGCCTAGCCCTATCCCCCTCTAGGGGTATTTTAGTGATAGGTCCTATAGGAACTGGACGATCCTATTTGGTCAAATCCCTAGCGGCAAACTCCTATCTTCCTTTCATTACGGTATTTCTTAACAAGCTGGATTTGCAAACAGTTATTGATGATCTCGATCCTGATGAGGACTATATGGAAGCGCTTGATGGTGTGGATATTGATGGTATTGATGATGATAGCGATCCTGCTAAGGAATATATGGATGCGCTTAAAGATGTGGATGATATTAATGATCGTGACTATATTTATTCGAACTTGGACTCGGACCCGGAGCTGAGGGAGGAGTATACGGTGGATGATGAGATACTTAGGTATATCATCGAGTTGGAAATAGATCTAGCTTCTATCAACTTGCAATTCGAATTGGCAAGAACAATGTCTCCTTGCATAGTATGGATTCCAAACATTCATGATCTGTATGTGGATGAGTCGGAGTCCCTCGGTTTATTATTGAACTATCTCTCCGGGGATTGTGAAAGACGGTCCACTAGAGATATTCTTGTTATTGCTTCGACTCATAGTCCCCAAAAAGTGGATCCCGCTCTAATAGCTCCGAATAAATTAAATACATGCATTAAGATACGAAGGCTTCTTATTCCACAACAACGAAAGCACGTCTTCACCCTTTCATATACTAGGGGATTTCACTTGGAAAAGAAAATGTTCCATACTAATGGATTCGGGTCCATAGCCATGGGTTACAATGCACGAGATCTTGTAGCAATTACCAACGAGGCCCTATCGATTAGTATTACACAGAAGAAATCAATTATAGACACTAATACAATTAGATTCGCTCTTCATAGACAAACTTGGGAGTTGCGAGCCCATGTAAGACCGGTTCCGGATCATGGGATCCTTTTCTATCAGATAGGAAGGGCTGTTGCACAAAATGTACTTATAAATAATTGCTGCCTTATAGATCCTATATCTATCTATATGAAGAAGCAATCATGTTACGAAGGGGATCCTTATTTGTACAAATGGTTCTTCGAACTTGGAACGAGCATGAAGAAATTAACGATACTTCTTTATCTTTTGAGTTGTTCTGCCGGATTGGTCGCTCAAGATCTTTGGTCTCTACCCGGACCCGATGAAAAAAATTGGATCACCTCTTATAGACTCGTTGAGACGGATTCTGATCTAGTCGATGGCCTAGTAGAAGTAGTAGAAGGCGCTCTGGTGGGATCCTCGCTTCTTCGGCCCGAACCAAGGAATCCCTTAGAGATGATGGAAAATGGATCTCGTTCTATCTTTGATCGTAGATTTCTCTATGAATCGGAGTTAAAAGAATGGGCAGAAGGCACCGACCCGCAACAGTTAGCGGAGGATGTAGTCGATCACATAGTTTGGGCTCCTAGAATATGGCAACCTTGGGGCTTTCTATTTGATTGGATCGAAAGGCCCAATGAATTGGAATTTCCCTATTGGGCCAGGTCATTTCGGGGCAAGCCGATCATTTCTGATGAAGTTAATGATGAATATTTTGATTATGCATTTTATGGTGAAGGGGATGATGGATATGATGAAGAGGATGAGCGTCAAGAGAATGATTGGGAGTTCTTGCAGAGTGAAACCCCGGGACGAGATCGATCTTCCAAAGAACAAGTCTTTTTTCGAAAAGGCCAATTCATTTGGGACCCTGGAGATCCACTCTTTTACATATTCAACGATGAGCTCTCTGTCTTTCTGTTTTCACATCGAGAATTCTTTGCAGATCAAGAGATGTCAAAGGGGCTTCTTCTGACTTCCCAAGGGGAGACTCTATATAAACGCGGGTTTAGCAAGAAACCGAAAGAAAAGTACTTCGAATTTTTGATTAATCGCCAGAGACGGAGACGGCTTAGAACCATTAGTTCATTATATAATAGATCTTTCCGTTCTAATATTCAATCCGCGAGTTATCAGTACTTATCAAATCTGTTCCTATCTAA